CTTTATTGATTGCAGCGAAATCTTTCATTATTTGATTTCTAGTTAGTAACTTCTATTTTTTTTCTTTCTTCTTCTTCGTTTCGGACCGAAAACAGAAGGGTTGATTAAATAAAAAATCCAAAGGGAGGTTCATGGCCAAGGGTAAAGATGTCCGAGTAACGGTAATTTTGGAATGTACCAGTTGTGTCCGAAACGGCGTTAATGTTAATAAGGCATCAACGGGCATTTCCAGATATATTACTCAAAAGAATCGACACAATACGCCTAATCGATTGGAATTGCGAAAATTCTGTCCCTATTGTCACAAACATACGATTCATGGGGAGATAAAGAAATAAATCGAACCGAGCATCTGTGTGTCACTCTTCAAAGGAAGGGGAAAAATGACATTATATATTATATATACATAACATATTGAAATATAAACAAACCAAATCCTATTTCTTAATTCTAATTCATTTTAGATCCGACCGAAATAGGATATTCGGGATAAGGAATAAACTAAACAAACCATGGATAAATCCAAGCGACCTTTTCTTAAATCCAAGCGATCTTTTCGTAGGCGTTTGCCCCCGATCCAATCGGGGGATCGAATTGATTATAGAAACATGAGTTTAATTAGTCGATTTATTAGTGAACAAGGAAAAATATTATCTAGACGAGTGAATAGATTAACCTTGAAACAACAACGATTAATTACTATTGCTATAAAACAAGCTCGTATTTTATCTTCGTTACCTTTTCTTAATAATGAGAAACAATTTGAAAGAACCGAGTCGACCGCTAGAACTACCGGTCTTAAAACCAGAAATAAATAGGCTTACTCTTTCTTCAATTGAGTTCAAATTCAATTCCAATCCGAACCTCAAAAGCGGATTGATGTTTTGTTCGAAAAATATGCGAATCCAGATTTGATTGTCGTGTCGTAAGAAAAAAAAGAATCGGGAAAAAAGAATAAATCTTTTTTTATTGAACGTGTTCATTCATTTTGACTACTTTATCATATTTTATCATATTCATTTCTACTCTACCTCCCGGAGTTCATTCTCCGGGGAACTCTGTTTAAACTATTCCGGTGAATTCCGCCCAATCTACTTATTTTATGATCTCATTGGAAATCATATAAAGACAATTCCTATTTAATATAGCGACTTGTGCAAGTATTTTACGATTAAGAAGCAACTGTCTCTTGTACAGATCGTGTATTAATCTACTATAACTATAAGAGACCCCCCCTTCACGAATTCCTGCGTTTATCCGAGTGATCCACAAACGACGAAAATTTCTCTTTTGCCTATCTCTATCCCTATTAGCCGAAACCAAAGCTTTTATTTTCTGTTGAGTAATAGTTCGAGTAAGTCTTGAATGAGCCCCCCGAAAGCTTGATGCAAATAAACGAATTTTTGTTCTACGTCTCCGAGCTATATATCCTCGCTTAATTCTGGTCATTGAATAATTGAAACTTTGACGAATAACTAATTGATTTCCTTTCTTTCAGTTATTCTTTTCCCCCTTCCTAGCCTATTAATAACAAAACGGATTTTTCCAATGTATAAAATAAAAATTCCAATGGCTTTGGCTACTATAACCTTCCCGACCACGATTTTTTCTAGGCATTTCACCTAGAAATAATCAATTGTATTCTCCTAGGTATCAAAAATATAGTAAATAAATAAAGTAGTAAATATAAATGGATAAAGAAATAGTGGGTTCCATCGTTTCTATGGTTACTTCTTAAACGGTGAGGCCTTCTCTATACACCGGAGCCCCTTACTTGATTTAATCAATGTTATTGGTAACTTGTACAGTTCACACTCTTTGGCTCTACCCATGAATTATCCAGTACTAGGTCTTTCACAATGAGATCTACCTATACAGTAACGGTATTTAATTATAAAAGTTAGCGGGGTAGCTGACCCTGTGAGTCCGTTCTTGCAAGAGTGGGAACCTAATCTTTCTGTTTTTTAAATTTTAAATAGGATTTTCCCCGCTTAATGAATAACCATTTGTTACCAATGGGGAATTGCTTTTCATTTAAAATAGAGGTGATTGGATTTGCACCAACGGAAACCATAAATTTCATACACAATAGAGGGATACGATAGATTTTTTATTTTTAGATAGCGAATGGAGTTCTTACAGTCTATCCTATTCATCGGTACTGATCGTTGTTACTGGAAAATTGGTTTTCTTTCCTTTGTCCCAGCCCATGATCTGAACGAGTCGCACATACACCCTAGTACATGTTCCTCGACGCTGAGGGCATCCCCGAAGAGCGGGGGATTTTGTGACATTTCTGATTGGCTGTCTTGTATTTCTAATAAGTTGTTTAATGGTTGGCATGTTGAATCATATACATAATGGGCTGGTTTAGATCGATCCTAACCGGATGATTATGAATTACTTCTTTTGAATAGAATATTAAACCCGGCAAGAAAATCAAATCTTAAATCGCGGATTTGTGTGAAATCCGTGCTATTTTCATTCAACCGCTACAAGA